ATATTTGAGGCAGTAGTAGGGAGTCCTTATAAAGTGTTCTGTTTTGTCTTTTGTTTTAGGTGGGTGGTTAGTGCAAAAGCTGTTTATAGTCTTAAAAGAGTTAATACTGTGTATTTTTTCATTTTTAAAAATTTTGCGTCTTAAGTCGAGACTTACTCCTGTTTCCGGGGGGTTTTCAGGAATGACCGTGAGTCTAGGACTTTAGGGGGGTAGGGGGGTTTAACGCTAAAAAACCGCCAAAAAGGGGGAATTCCCAGAGGTTTGTGAAGAGAAGTTACTACAACTTATGCTCTTGAAAGTCTTTATGCTATTTAACGATCAAAGTTTTAAAACATTCATTTGACATCCTTAAATGCAAGAAAAAATGTACACCCTTATTCCCCTAGCCTTAGCGCTGCACTGTGAAATGCAAGAGGAAAGGAAAAAAAAATAAAAAAACCAATGCTCATTAGAGTGAACGCTTGGCATGTGGGGTCACGGTCCTAGTAGTACCCCACCAACAACCAATGCAAGGGCCAGTAAAAAGTGTGGGGAAATAGAGCACCGAATGGACTTGAGATGTAGAACCACTTGCCAGTAATAATTCAAATTGTGTTACCCCCACAAATAAATGGACCACTTTTATCATTAAACGGTTTTGCCTGCTTGATGCCCGCATGGCATCCTTATCCATATTTGTAGAAGTATGAGATCCGGGGGGTTTTTGATATTCCTGGTTTATTTCAGTTTAGTTGTTTTTTTCTTTTATGGTTTATTTCTTTGGGGAAATTAGTTTTAAGTATTTTTTTGTTGTTTCTGGCTTGAATGTGCTATGTTCTTTCAAGATCCTAGTTGTTTCTTGATAGCTTGAAATTAATTGAATGTGATTAAGCATAATATGCTATATAAGCTATAATATTATGGTGTGTATATATTTATGGTGTTAATACATATATATATATGGTGAATATATAAATTTATGCATGCAAAGAATAGTTTAATTTAAGAATTTTAGCTTTGGGAGCTAAGGGTGGGAGTTAAAATCTCCCTTCTTTGAAGCACTAGGGGGGATTCTAACCTCCGGCGGCCGGCTTACAAGGCCGGAGCTCTGACGTTGAGCTACTAATGCACTTATTTGATATGAGTTTATTCTCTATTAACCCTGCTATTGGGAATAGCCCAAGGAAGATAGAAAAGTAAAGGATAGAGGCGATTTGTCCAATAATAATGTAGGGGTGTTCAACAGGTATGCCGCCGATTCATGTTAAAATAAATACATCTGCGACGAGGACTCAAAATAGTGTTTGAGATAGTGGGCGAAAGGTCAAGCTACGCTGTTTAGAAGTGTGCAAGAGGGGCACTAGCATTAATACCAAGATTGAGGCTAGAAGGGCAAGTACCCCTCCTAGTTTGTTTGGAATTGATCGTAAAATGGCGTAGGCAAAGAGGAAGTATCATTCAGGTTTAATGTGCGGGGGTGTAACTAAGGGATTTGCTGGGATGAAGTTGTCGGGGTCTCCTAAAGAATTTGGTGTAAATAGGGCAAGGGAGATAAGACCAAGAAGTATAATCATGAAGCCTAGTAGGTCTTTGTAAGAGAAGTAAGGGTGAAAAGGCACTTTGTCTGCGTCTGAGTTCAGACCTGCTGGGTTGTTTGACCCGGTTTCGTGAAGAAAGAGGAGATGTAGCACTGTTGCAGCTAAGATTACGAAGGGGAGAAGGAAGTGGAATGCGAAAAATCGTGTTAAAGTTGCATTGTCGACTGAAAACCCCCCTCAGATCCATTGAACGAGGGAACCTCCAATATAGGGCACGGCTGAGAGAAGATTTGTGATAACGGTTGCCCCTCAAAAAGATATTTGTCCTCAAGGCAAGACATACCCGACAAATGCAGTCATTATTACTAAGAGTAGAAGAATAACTCCGATGTTCCAAGTTTCTTTGTAAAGGTATGACCCATAGTATAACCCACGGCCAATGTGTATGTAGATGCAGATAAAAAAGAAAGAGGCGCCGTTGGCGTGTATGTTTCGAATCAGTCATCCAAAGTTAACATCACGGCAGATGTGGGCGACTGAAGAGAAGGCTGTTGCGATGTCTGAAGTATAGTGTATGGCAAGGAATAATCCTGTTGCAATTTGGGCAATTAAGCATAAGCCTAATAAAGAGCCGAAGTTTCATCAGGCAGAGATATTGGAGGGGGCGGGGAGGTCGACTAGTGCGTCGTTTGCGATTTTAAAAAGAGGGTGTGTTTTTCGGAGGTTAGCCATTAGAGGTTTTTGTAGTTGAATTACAGCGGCGGTTTTTCAAGTCGTTAGTCCTGGTTAAAGTCCTGGCGAAAACTATGTCAGTTGTTATGTATATATTTATGTCAAGTATGCTAGTTGGTGTTTTTGTGGTTATTTCAAACCCTTCTCCTTACTTTGCCGCTTTAGGCTTGGTTATTTTTGCAGGGATGGGGTGTGGGCTAACTACAGCTTGTGGGGCCACTTTTTTAGCTTTAATTTTGTTCTTAATTTACTTGGGAGGAATGCTAGTTGTGTTTGCTTATACTTCTGCTTTGGCTTCAGACCCTTACCCTGAAGTGTGAGAAAATCCTGGGTCTGGTGCGGGGGTTTTAACTTATATCGCAGGGGTTCTTGGGGGGGTGGGGGTTTTTTGGGTCGGTTGATTTTCTGGGGAGGGGTTTTTGGCGGGAGGAGGGGTTGAAGTTTCTGCAGTTGGAGAAGAGGTTTATGGGGTGGCAGCTTTGTATGGCGGGGGAGGAGGGGTTCTTGTGCTTACTGCTTGAATAATGTTGGTTATGTTGTTTGTTGTTTTGGAGTTAACACGAGGGGGGAATCGGGGGGCTCTTCGGGGGGTTTAGCGTGTAAAAATAAGTGCAAGGGATATAACTAGGGTAATTAAGAAGAAGGTTAAGAAGGTTTTAATTATTCCTTTTTGGAGGTTAGCCATAGTAATTGTTAAAGGAAGGTTAGCAGAGGATAAAGCTTTTGGGCCCGATTTTTCAAGTCATGTTTGGTCTACCATTTGGGAGGCGATGCGTTGACCAAGAGAAAGGTTAGCTTTAGGGGGTAGACGGTGGAGCAAGAGGGGAAAAAAGCCTAGTATGTTAGAAAAGCTGTAGGTTTTAATTTTAGGGGTGGGGCTAAGTTGTTTACTTGTGCGGCGTGCTAGCTCTAAAGCTGTTAGCAGTCCTAACACTGTTACTATGAGGGCTCCCATTTTGAGGGCGTAAGGTATGGTTATAATTGGTACTTTAGGGAAGTTAACGTTTGAGGTGATGATAAGGCCTGCTATGATGCTTCCTCAGGCAAGTCGTTTGAGGGGGCGAATAATTTTTGGGTTGTTTTCATTAATGGGGGAGAAGGGGAGAAATCGTGGGTGGCCTATAATAACATAGTAGATGACGCGTAGGCTATATACCGCTGTAAAAGAAGTTGCTACTAGGGTAAGGACTAGGGCTCAGGCGTTTAAATATGAGGTGTTTAGGGCTTCAATAATAGCATCTTTGGAAAAAAACCCGGCTAAAAAAGGGGTCCCTGTTAATGCTAAGCTTCCAATTGTAAGGCAGGAGGAGGTAAATGGGGCGATGCGGTGTATTCCTCCTATTTTTCGAATGTCTTGTTCATCATTTAAGCTGTGAATAATAGAGCCAGAGCAGAGAAATAATATTGCTTTAAAGAAGGCGTGGGTGCAAATATGAAGAAATGCAAGTTGTGGTTGATTAAGGCCGATGGTTACCATTATTAGTCCGAGCTGGCTTGATGTTGAAAAAGCAATAATCTTTTTGATATCATTTTGGGTTAGGGCACAGGTTGCTGTAAATAGTGTAGTTAAGGCACCCAAGCATAAGCAGGTTGATAGAATGGCGGGGTTATTTTGTATTAAAGGGCTAAAGCGAATTAAAAGAAAAATGCCTGCTACTACTATGGTGCTCGAGTGAAGTAGGGCGGAGACTGGTGTTGGGCCTTCTATTGCGGCGGGTAGTCAGGGATGTAGTCCGAATTGGGCAGATTTTCCTGTTGCTGCAATTACTAGGCCTAGAAGGGGGTAGGTGAGGTCAAATATTTCGGCAGAGGAAAAGATTTGTTGAAGCTCTCACGAGCTTATATTTGTAGCTATTCAGGCTATTGTGAAGATGAGCCCAATATCCCCCACCCGGTTGTAAAGTACTGCTTGTAAGGCGGCGGTGTTTGCATCTGCACGGCCATATCATCAGCCAATTAGTAAAAAAGACATAATGCCCACGCCTTCTCATCCAATGAAAATTTGGAACAAGTTGTTTGCTGTAACTAAGATGATTATGGCGATTAAAAATGTGAGGAGATATTTAAAAAATCGGTTAATAAAAGGGTCTGTGTGCATGTATCATGAGGCGAACTCTAAAATGGATCAAGTAACATATAAAGCAATGGGGGTAAAGATGGTTGAGTAGAAGTCGAATTTTAGGCTGATATTCATGTCGAAAGACAAGGTAGATGCTCAGTCTCAGTTGGTTGTGACGGTTTCTTCCCCGTACACTAAAAATATAGACAGGGGCACAAGACTTACGAAGAATGCTAGTTGGACAGCTGTTTTAACATGTGTAGTTATTCAATTCTTTTCTTTTGGGGCGGGGGATAATGTGGTAAGCAGGGGGTAAAGGAGGGCCCCAAAAATAGTGAGAAGGCTTGTTGATATAATAATTGAGGGTATGGACATTGCTTTCACTTGGGTTTGAACCAAGAATCTTTGGCCATAAAAGCCAACGGATGAGCCGCGTATCCTACTAAAAGCTTTAAAGGAACCTGGTGCTTTCACTTGGGTTTGAACCAAGAATCTTTGGCCATAAAAGCCAACGGATGAGCCGCGTATCCTACTAAAAGCTTTAAAGGAACCTGGTGCTTTCACTTGGGTTTGAACCAAGAATCTTTGGCCATAAAAGCCAACGGATGAGCCGCGTATCCTACTAAAAGCTTTAAAGGAACCTGGTGCTTTCACTTGGGTTTGAACCAAGAATCTTTGGCCATAAAAGCCAACGGATGAGCCGCGTATCCTACTAAAAGCTTTAAAGGAGCCTGGTGCTTTCACTTGGGTTTGAACCAAGAATCTTTGGCCATAAAAGCCAACGTATGAGCCGCGTATCCTACTAAAAGCTTTTTGGGGTTATATAGCTTTTACTTGGGTTTGCACCAAGAATTTTTGGCTCCTAAGGCCAATGGATGGCTGAGTTATCCTATAAAAGCTTTAAAGGAATTTGGTGCTTTCACTTGGGTTTGAACCAAGAATCTTTGGCCATAAAAGCCAACGGATGAGCCGCGTATCCTACTAAAAGCTTTAAAGGAATCTGGTGCTTTCACTTGGGTTTGAACCAAGAATCTTTGGCCATAAAAGCCAACGGATGAGCCGCGTATCCTACTAAAAGCTTTAAGAGAGCCTCGGGCTCCAACCGAGGTTGCGAGGGGTAGCGGCCTTCGCTGCTAGCAGTGCCTCTCTCGGTGGGCAAGAGGGGTTTAACTTCTATCTTTAGAATCACAATCTAATGTTTTATTTAAACTATGCCTACAAGAGGTTCAACCTCAGATTAACTCTGGTTTGGCGATGAGTATTAGTAAGGGTAGAAGGTGAAGTGCGAGTAAAAGGTGCTCTCGAGTATATGAGGGGCTTAGCGAGATTATATGGCTGGGGGTTGGCCCTCGTTGTGTTATTAAGAATATATAAAGGGAATATCCGGCAGTAATTAAAGTGCCCGCCCCTGTTAAAAAAATGGTTCACCACGATCAGCTAACTAAAGATGTAAGGATTATTAACTCTCCTATCAGATTGGGTAAAGGGGGGAGGGCAAGGTTAGCAAGGCTGGCGAGGAATCATCAGGTTGTTATTAGGGGGAGGATTACTTGGAGCCCTCGGGCCAAGATTATAGTACGGGTATGTATACGTTCATAATTAGTATTTGCAAGACAAAAAAGGGCCGAGGAAGTTAGTCCGTGTGCGATTATTAAAATTAATGCTCCTGTGAGTCCTCAGGGGGTTTGAATTAAAATACCTCCGGCGACCAGGCCTATGTGGCTTACTGAAGAGTAAGCGATTAAAGACTTTAAGTCTGTTTGTCGTAAACAAATAGACCCGGTTATGAGAACGCCTCATAGTGCTAGAATAATGAAAGGGTAGCTTAGTTGTTTAGTTAAGGGCTCTAGTATGGGTATAATTCGTACTATTCCATATCCTCCTAGTTTTAGTAGGACAGCGGCAAGGATTATTGACCCTGCAATTGGAGCTTCAACGTGGGCTTTAGGAAGTCAAAGGTGCATTCCGTAGAGGGGTATTTTTACTAAAAAAGCAAGCAAACAACCAACCCATCATAGGTTATCAGCTACTGTTATTATGGAAAGGGCGGGGGGGTGTTGCAATGTTATTAAGGAGAGGGTGCCAACAGAGTTTTGTAGGAGGAGGAGGGATACTAATAGGGGGAGTGAACCTGCTAGTGTATAAAATAAAAAGTATGTGCCTGCGTTTAGCCGCTCTGTTTGATTACCTCACCGTGTAATGATAATAAGGGTAGGGATGAGGGTGGCTTCAAATATAACATAAAAGAAAAGGAATTCGGTAGCTGAGAATGCAAGAATAAGAAATACTTGGAGGGAGGTTAAAAGTGTAATATATATACGTTGGCGACTAGCTGGTTCGGAAGAGATGTGGTTCTGGCTTGCGAGAATTATTAATGGGAGGAGTCAACAGGTCAGTATTACTAGAGGGGTGGAGAGGGGGTCTAGGGCTATTGCTCCGTTTAGGGCTGTTAAAACAGAGGGGGCTGAGGTGTAAAGTCATGAAAAGCTTAAGATTGCAATTATTAGACTCTGGGCTAAGCTGGTCGGCCATAATAATTTTATAGGGGATATTCATGTAAATGGGATAAGCATAATTGTTGGGATTAAAATTTTTAGCACTGTAAAAGGTTAAGATTTTTAAGGCGGTCTGTTCCGTGGGTTCGGGAGGTGGCAACAAGGAGGGCCAGGCCGGCACTGGCTTCACATGCGGAAAATGCTAATAGTAGGAGGGGGCCAGCGGTAAAATTGGTTGAATTTAATTGGAGGGTTCAAAAAGAAAGGCCTAGGAATAATGAAAGTATTATACCCTCTAAGCAAAGGAGGGCGGAAAGAAGGTGAATGCGGTGGAATGCTAATCCTGCTAGGCCTATTAAAAAGGCTGCTGAGAAAGTAAACTGTGTAGGTGTCATTAGGTAATAGCGGATTTTAACTGCTAGCTTTTGAGCCGAAATCAAATATTTTTATTAAAATAATTACTTATTCAGCTCATTCTAGTCCCCCTTGTATTCATTCATAAATAAGGCCTAGGGTTAATAAAATAAGAACTAAAGAGGCTCAGAAAAAAGTTATGGGGGGGGTAGGAAGTTGATTTGCTCAAGGCAGGGGAAGTAATAGGGCAATCTCTAGGTCGAAAAGTAAGAAAAGAATCGCGACCAAAAAAAAGCGCATGGAGAAAGGAAGGCGAGCGGACCCTAAAGGGTCAAATCCGCATTCGTAGGGGGAAAGTTTTTCCTGGTCTGGGGCTATTTGGGGCATTCAGAATGATACTAGCGCTAAAATAATAGAGAGGGCAAAGGTGATAAATATTACTGTGGTAGTTAGATTCATTATCTTTCCTTGGACTTTAACCAAGACCGGGTGATTGGAAGTCACTTATACTTCTTAATATTAGAAAGATATGAGCCTCATCAATAGATTGAAATGTACAGGAAGAGTCAGACTACGTCCACGAAATGTCAGTATCAAGCTGCGGCTTCAAAGCCGAAGTGATGTTCTGTAGTAAAGTGGTATTTAATTTGTCGTAGTAAACAAACGGCTAGGAAAGAAGTGCCAATAATAACATGTAGTCCATGGAATCCGGTAGCTACAAAAAAGGTCGCTCCATAAGCCCCGTCGGCAATTGTAAAAGGGGCTTCAAAGTATTCTATGGCTTGGAGAATGGTGAAGTATCCGCCTAGGAGAATAGTTAAGGCCAAGGAGTGGACTGCTTGTTTTCGCTCTCCTTCTATAATGCTGTGATGGGCTCATGTAACGGTCACCCCTGAAGATAAAAGTACTGCTGTATTTAAAAGGGGTACCCCGAAAGGGTCTAAAGGGGTAACTCCAGTTGGCGGCCAGTAGCCCCCAAGCTCTGGGGTTGGGGCGAGGCTGGAGTGGAAGAAAGCTCAGAAAAATCCTAAGAAGAAGAAGATTTCTGATGTAATAAATAAAATTATGCCATATCGAAGGCCTTTTTGTACGGGGGGGGTGTGGTGTCCTTGAAAGGTCCCTTCTCGAATAATATCTCGTCACCATTGATATATTGTTAGAAGTAGAATAGCGGTGCCTGTATAAATTAGTACTATGGAGCTGTAGTGGAATCAGATGGCAAGGCCAGAGGTTATAAGTAAAGCGGCGACGGCTCCTGTAAGAGGTCAAGGGCTTGGGTCAACTATGTGGTATGCGTGTGCTTGGTGGGCCATTATTAAACGTTTTCTTGTAAATAGAGGCTTATAAGTAGGACGAAAACGTAGGCTTGGATCATGGCTACGGCAACTTCCAGGATTGTTAATAAAAAAAGAATTAGGCCCGTTAAAATGGCCACTACGGGTATAAGAGGGAGAAGAACAAATGCGGCTGTGGCAATAAGCTGTATTAGAAGGTGGCCTGCTGTCAAGTTGGCAGTCAGTCGAACTCCTAAGGCTAATGGGCGAATAAATAAGCTAATGGTTTCGATAATAATTAGAATAGGAATCAACGGGCCGGGGGTCCCTTCAGGTAGTAGGTGCCCTAGGGCTGCGGTGGGCTGGTTTCGTAGCCCGATTAGTACTGTTGCAAGTCATAGGGGGACAGCAATTCCTATGTTTATTGAAAGTTGGGTTGTTGGGGTAAAAGTATAAGGGAGAAGGCCTAATATATTTAATGAGATAAGGAATACTATAAGGGATGTTAAAAGAAGAGCTCACTTGTGCCCCCCGGGGTTAATTGGTGTAAAAAGCTGAGATGTAAAGCGGCTGATGAACCAGGTTTGTAATGTCAAGAGGCGGTTTTCTAGTCATCGAGATGATGGGTTTGGAAATAAAAGTCACGGGAGAAGTAGGGCTAGGGCAATTAAAGGGATGCCTATATAATTAGGGCTTATAAATTGATCAAAAAAGCTTAAATTCAAGTTAAGTTCAGGGTCAGGGCCATGGGTCGGTTTTAGTAATTAAAGATCCTTGTGGGGAGGGGTCGTTAGCTGTTGTGTGGGCTAGTGTTAAAGGTAGGACGAAGGTTAAGAATACTAGTCACGAAAAGCCTAGAATTGCAAATCAAGGGGAGGGGTTTAGTTGGGGCATGTCGCTAGGGGTGGTTGGGAATCACCAATTTTTAGCTTAAAAGGCTAACGCTTAGGGCCCTGTTTAGCTTCTTAGCGAGGCATCTTCAAGTATTAGTAGAGATCAGTCTTGAAAAGTTTCTAAAGGGACTGACTCTAAAACAATGGGCATAAAGCTGTGGTTAGCGCCGCAAATTTCTGAGCATTGGCCATAGTAAAGGCCGGGGCGTGAAGCAATAAAGGCGGTTTGGTTTAATCGGCCTGGGACGGCATCTATTTTTACCCCCATTGCTGGGACAGCTCAGGAGTGTAACACGTCTTCGGCAGTGATTAAAACTCGAATAGGGGCTTCTGTTGGGATAACCATTCGGTGGTCTACTTCTAAGAGTCGGAGTTGTCCGGGGGGCAGGTCTTGTGTAGGAACTATGTAAGAGTCGAAAGCAATTTCTTTGTAGTCTGTATATTCATAGCTTCAGTATCATTGATGCCCGATTGCTTTAATTGTGAGGTGAGGGCTGTTGATTTCGTCCATGAGATAAAGAATTCGTAAAGAGGGCAGAGCAATTAAAATAAGAATAATTGCAGGCAGTACTGTTCAGATAATTTCAATTTCTTGAGAGTCTAAGATGTATATGTTAGTAAATTTGGCTGTAACCATTGCTAAAATAATGTATAATACAAGGGTGCTGATAAGGAAAACGATTATTAGGGCATGGTCATGGAAGTGGAGAAGTTCTTCTATGACAGGGGAAGCTGCATCTTGAAAACCTAGTTGTGAGGGATGTGCCATTAGGTTAAGTTACGCAGGGGTTTAACCAGCAGTTCTGCCTTGACAAGGCAGTGTATTTTCCATTATACTAGTATCTTATGAAGAAAGTGGCAGAGTGGCTATGCGGCCGGCTTGAAACTGGCCTAAGGGGGTTCGATTCCTTCCTTTCTCGTTAATAAGAGGCTTGTACTTGAACAAAAGCGGGCTCTTCAAAGGTGTGGTATGGAGGAGGGCAGCCATGCAGTCATTCAATGTTGGTTGCAATTATTTCTACTGATAATACTTCTCGTTTTGCGGCAAAAGCCTCTCAAATAATAAACAAGAATATAATAACAGCAGTTAAAGAAACTAGAGAGCCTAAAGAAGAAATGGTGTTTCATAGTGTGTATGCGTCAGGGTAGTCGGAGTATCGTCGAGGCATTCCTGCAAGGCCTAAGAAATGTTGGGGGAAAAAGGTTAGGTTGACGCCAGCAAATATGATGCCAAAATGAATTTTAGACCATGTGTTGTGGAGTGTGTAGCCCGTGAGAAGAGGAAATCAGTGAACAAAGCCTGCCATGATTGCGAATACGGCGCCTATTGATAATACATAGTGAAAATGAGCAACAACATAGTATGTGTCATGAAGTGTAATGTCCAGTGAAGAGTTTGCTAAAACGATTCCTGTAAGGCCTCCTACTGTGAATAAAAAGATAAAGCCAAGGGCTCAGAGTAAAGGGGTTTCTCACTTGATTGTTCCTCCGTGCAAGGTTGCTAGTCAGCTAAAAACTTTAACCCCTGTTGGGATTGCAATAATTATTGTAGCAGAGGTAAAATATGCTCGTGTATCAACATCTATTCCGACCGTAAATATGTGATGTGCTCATACAATAAAGCCTAAGAGTCCAATTGCTATTATGGCCCAGACCATGCCTATATAGCCGAAGGGTTCTTTTTTGCCTGCATAATAGGCGACAATGTGGGAAATTATTCCAAACCCTGGTAAAATTAAAATGTAAACTTCAGGGTGACCAAAGAATCAGAAAAGATGTTGGTAAAGAATTGGGTCTCCTCCACCTGCTGGGTCAAAAAATGTTGTGTTTAGATTTCGGTCTGTAAGTAGCATGGTAATCCCTGCTGCGAGAACTGGGAGTGAGAGTAGGAGAAGGACGGCTGTGATTAAGACTGCTCATACGAAAAGAGGGGTCTGGTATTGTGAAATTGATGGGGGTTTTATATTTAGAATAGTGGTAATAAAGTTGATTGCTCCTAGGATTGAAGAAATTCCAGCCAAATGCAGAGAAAAAATTGTTAGGTCTACTGAGGCTCCTGCATGGGCTAAATTACTTGCTAAGGGGGGATAAACTGTTCACCCTGTTCCTGCCCCCGCCTCAACACCGGAAGAGGCTAATAAAAGAAGAAAGGATGGGGGTAATAGTCAAAAGCTTATGTTGTTTATCCGAGGAAAAGCTATATCTGGGGCCCCGATTATAAGGGGCACTAATCAGTTTCCAAATCCTCCAATCATGATTGGTATTACTATAAAAAAAATTATTACAAAAGCGTGGGCAGTGACGATTACATTATAAATTTGGTCGTCACCTAAAAGGGCCCCCGGTTGATTTAGCTCGGCTCGGATGAGGAGGCTTAAAGCGGTCCCAACTATTCCAGCCCAAGCACCAAATACTAAATAAAGGGTGCCAATGTCTTTATGGTTTGTCGAGAAAAATCATCGTGTGATTGCCACAGGTAAAATGGCTGATTGTTTAGGCGGTGGATTGTAGCCCCATGCAGAGAGGTTAAATTCCTCTTTTTACCAAGCTCTGGGGTGTAAACACGTAAGATTGCAAATCTTAAGAAGCAGGGTAACGCCTGCCGGGGCTTCCCCGCCTAAAAGCCCCCGGCAGGCGGGGGAGATAGACGGATGCTCGCTGGTTAGGGCGCTTAGCTGTTAACTAAGAGTTTGTAGGATCGAAGCCTTCCCGTCTAGTAAGGCTTTAGCTTAATTAAAGTGTTTGTTTTGCATACAAAAGATGTGGGTTAGTGTCCTGCAAGTCTTATCAGGGGCTGGGAGGTTTTAACTCCCTCTTAGGGCTTTGAAGGCTCTTGGTCTCAATTATCCTAAGCCCCTTTAGAGTGTGAGGATGGTGGATAGGGTTGGGGCTATTGGAAGGAGTATGGTTGATAGTAGGGCTGGGGTTGCGAGCGGGGTTTTGGATTGAGGTGTCGGGAATCGTCAGGGGGGGGTGCCCATCAGGTTATTAGGAGAGACTGTTAAAGTTATTGCGTAGGATAAGCGAAGGTAAAAGTAAAGGCTTAGAAGGGCTGTGAGAGCTGTTAAAGTGGCAATTAGGGGAAGATTTTGTTTAGTAAGTTCCTGTAGGATCAGCCATTTAGGTAGAAAGCCTGTGAGAGGAGGGAGGCCTCCTAATGAGAGTAAGATCATGGGGAAAATTGATATTATTAGTGGGGATTTAGTTCATGAGATTGTTAAGGTGTTAATTGTAGTGGCTTCGTTCAGTTTAAGGGTTAGGAAAGCTGTAAAAGTTATAGTAATATAAACAATTAATGTTAATAATGTAAGGCTAGGGGCAAATTGAAGGATAATAATTATTCATCCTAAGTGGGCAATGGATGAATAAGCTAAAATTTTTCGTAGCTGTGTTTGGTTTAATCCTCCTCATCCTCCAATAAGGGTTGAGGCTAGTCCTAAGACTATTAAAATTGTCTGGTTGTGGCCTGGAATCTGAAGCAGCAGTGAAAAGGGGGCTAGTTTTTGTCATGTAGAGAGAATTAGGCCTGTAGTTAAGTCTAGTCCTTGCAGAACTTCTGGAAGTCAGGTGTGAAGGGGTGCTAGTCCAATCTTTAATGAGAGTGCTATAATAATTATTGTCAAAGGAACGGGATCGGTTATTAAGTAAATGTTTCATTGTCCGGTAAGTCATGCGTTGGTTATGCTGGCAAATAAAAGGGTTGCAGCTGCTGCTGATTGTGCTAGAAAGTATTTAGTTGTGGCTTCTACTGCTCGTGGGTGGTGCGATTGTGCTATGAGGGGAAGAATAGCGAGGGTGTTGACTTCTAGGCCTATTCAGGCTAACAATCAGTGGGAGCTGGCGAATGTGATGGTGGTGCCCAGGCCGAGGGCAAATAGAAGGAGGGCAAAAATAAAAGGATTCATTAGTAAAGGCGGGAATTTAACCTGCATGTTTGGGGTATGGGCCTAAAAGCTTTATTAGCTGACTTTACTAGGAAGTGGTGTAGTGGAAGCACAAAGAGTTTTGATCTCTTCAGGTAGGGTTCGAATCCCTTCTTTCTAAAGGGCCGGAGGGAGTTTAACCCTCATGATTCACTCTATCAAAGTGGCCCTTTGTTTCAGGCACGGCCCCGGGCAGGTTCTTGATGGGGGGAGGCCTCCTAATGCAAGTGGAACAGAGAGGTGTCAAATAATTAATGCTAGAGTTATTGGGAGAAAGTTTTTTCAGACCAGGTGTATAAGTTGGTCATATCGGAAGCGGGGGTATGAGGCGCGGACCCATAAGAATAAGGCAGATAAAAAGGCTGCCTTTAATATAAGTGGTAGAGTTGTAAATTCAGAAAAATGGGGGAAATGATATGCCCCGAAAAAAATGATTGCCGAAAGGGTATTTATGAATAAAATGTTGGAGTATTCTGCTAGAAAAAATAAGGCGAAGGGCCCCCCTGCATATTCGACATTAAAACCAGAGACTAGCTCTGATTCTCCTTCTGTTAGGTCGAAAGGGGCTCGGTTTGTCTCTGCTAGTGTTGAGATATACCATATTGCGGCTAAAGGTCAAGCTGGGATTAACAGTCAAATGCTTTCTTGTGTGGTGTTGAATGCTTGTAGGGTAAACCCTCCTGTAAAAATAATAGCACTTAGCAAAATAAGGCCCAGGCTTACTTCGTAAGAAATTGTTTGGGCAACTGCCCGTAATGCCCCAATTAGTGCATATTTTGAGTTTGAGGCTCAGCCTGATCCTAGAATTGAGTAAACTGCAAGGCTCGATAAAGCGAGGACGAAAAGGATGCTAAGGTTTATATCGGCCATGGGGTGGGGGAGGGGTAGGGGGGATCAGAGGGCGAGGGCAAGTGTGAGCGCTAATAAAGGGGCTGCTATAAATAAAAGAGGAGATGAAGAGGAGGGTCGCACCGGCTCTTTAATGAATAGTTTAACCCCATCTGCAATGGGCTGAAGAAGTCCGTAAGGTCCAACTAGGTTTGGGCCTTTTCGAAGTTGTATATATCCTAATACTTTTCGTTCGATAAGTGTAAGAAATGCTACTGCGAGAAGCACAGGTACGATGTATGCCAATGGGTTGAAAAGATGAGTAAAAAGTAGGTCGAACATGAGCTGGGGAGAGGAGTTGAACCTCTGTTTAAAGGGCTTAGGCCTTTCGCAATGTGCCGGACTCTGCCACACCAGCTTTGCCAATTTTCTCGGCGGCCAAGGTTTTGCCCCTTTGTCTTTTTTATTTGATTTCATTAGTTTGGGGAGAGGCGTATTTAAAACATGGGCCTTCTTTATTTCGGTCCTTTCGTACTGGAAAAAAGTGTTAATTCATAGATAGAAACTGACCTGGATTTCTCCGGTCTGAACTCAGATCACGTAGGGCTTTAATCGTTGAACAAACGAACCCTTAATAGCGGTTGCACCATTAGGAGGCCCTGATCCAACATCGAGGTCGTAAACCCTCTCGTCGATAAGGGCTCTAAGAGAGGATTGCGCTGTTATCCCTAGGGTAACTGGGTCCGTTGATCGGCATACCGGGTCTTTAAGGTCAGAAATTCTGTTTGTTAGAGCTGTTGCTCGGGCATTGGGAGTGTCTAGCTCCTCTTCCACATGGGGGTTTTTTATTACTCCGCGGTCGCCCCAACCAAAGACAAGGGGGACAGAATCCATTTAGTTTGTGTTGATGAAGTAGATGTTTAACATGGGCTGTCTTATGTCTTAAGCTCCATAGGGTCTTCTCGTCTTATGTATATATGCCCGCTTCTGCACGGGCAGATCAATTTCATTGACTGGAAAAAGGAGACAGTTTGGCCCTCGTAGTGCCATTCATACAGGTCTTTATTTAAAAGACAAATGATTACGCTACCTTCGCACGGTCAAAATACCGCGGCCGTTGAACTTTCGATCACAGGGCAGGCGAGACCTTTTATGTATTTATATCAAAAGGCGATGTTTTTGGTAAACAGGCGAGGCCAGTGTTTGCCGAGTTCCTTCTTTTTCTTTTAGTCTTTCCGGGGGCACTCCTGTGTGGGTTTAACGTTTTGTTTATGAGTGAGTTTCTGGTTCTGGGTATCTTCTTTTATTACCCTCTTTTGTGGGGGCGTTAATTTTCAGTGGCGGTTCGTACTGATATACACGGGTGCAGGGAGAGAGGCATTTGCTCTCTTATTACTCATATTAGCAGGATTTCTTTCATGTTTGCATGAAGTGGTCTGGTGGATGGTGAGGGCAGGGGTTTAAGAAAAATTTTTTGAATAGTAGGAGTAAAAAACTTAAGCTTTAACGCTTTTCATAAAGGTGGCTGCTTTTAAGCCCACTTGGGCGTGTGTCCTTGTTTTTTATGGTCTTTAACCTTCTGTTTAAGTTGTATCTTTTTTCAAGAGAGCTATCCCCCTCTTGAATAGCTCTTTTATCTTCTTTAGTACTATAAAGTAAGGGTAAAGTTTTTATTTTGGTTAAAAAAGGTAAAAGGTTGAACTTTTATTCATTTCCCAGACAACCAGCTATAACTGGGCTCGGTAGGTTTATCACCTCTACTCAAAAATCTTCCCACTCTTTTGCAACAGAGACGGGTTTGCCCTGCAATAGGCGGTTTCGGAGTAGCTCGCTCAGTTTCGGGGGGTCAAACGTAAAGAACGCTTTGCTTGGGAGGTGCTGGCTAAATCATGATGCAAAAGGTACGAGGGAAGGTCTCTGCTTTTTTTACCTTTACTGAGCTTTTTCATTTCTCTTTCAGCTTTCCCTTGCGGTACTTTTTCTATGGCTCCGGAGTTCCTTTTCTGTCTCACATACTTAGGGGGAAAAATGGTTTGTTGGGTTTAAGTTTTTGTTTTAAGGCAGTTAATATGGGGTGTTTGAATTTGAAGTTGGGCTAGCTGCTCGGGCATTCAGCACGATTCGGGTCTAACGAATATCTTTTCGGTGTAAGGGAAATGCTATAATTTAGCTACGCTCTGAAAGTTTTTCCAAGCACACCTTCCGGTACACTTACCATGTTACGACTTGCCTCCCCTAGTGGTTTCCTTCATATTTTATTTATTTAGTGGTGGATTATGGGGAGAGTGACGGGCGGTGTGTGCGCGCTTTAGGGCCGTTTTCAGAAGGGCGCTCTGTTCCCTAACTTACTGCTAAATCCTCCTTCGCATGCTTGTTTCAGTGCAAGGTTCGTTTTTACTGGGTCAGCAAATGTAGCCCATTTCTTCCCCTCTCGTACGCTACACCTTGACCTGACGTGCTGGGGTGTCCCAATTTTGCTTACTATAAAGCCCTCACAGGGTAAGCTGACGACGGCGGTATATAGGCGGGAGAAACAAGAGAGGGTGAGGTTTAACGGGGATTATCGATTCTAGAACAGGCTCCTCTAGGGGGGTTTAAAGCACCGCCAAGTCCTTTGGGTTTTAAGCCGTGGCTCGTTGTTCCCTGGCGAGTTTGAAAAGTGGTGGTATAACTTTAGTTTAGGGCTAGGCATAGTGGGGTATCTAATCCCAGTTTGTTTCGTAGCTTTCGTGGCTTCATATAGTTTAAAGTTACTTTCGTTGATGGACTTCCAACCTTCGGGGGCGTATGACAGCCTTGAAGGAGTTCGACTTTAGCAGTTATATATTATTAATCACGCTTTACGCCGGATTCTTTCAACTTGGGTCTCTCGTATAACCGCGGTGGCTGGCACGAGTTTAACCGACCCTTTTGATATTAACTAAGTCAAGTTTTCACTTAGGGCTTAATGTTTATTACTGCTGGGGTCCCTTGGGGGTGTGGCTAAGCAAGGTGTTGTGGGCCAACCAAGGTTGTGCCTGATACCGGCTCCTTTTTCCCAGGGGTGGGATTGATAGGGCATTCTCACAGGGGTGCAGAGACTTGCATGTATAAATTTAATCAAAGTTGATAGTAAAGCTAGGACCAAGCTTTTGTGTTGGGGAAGCTTTTCAGGGCCTATCTTGGCATCTTCAGTGCCACGCTTTGCTTAAGCTACACTAAC